TCAGAATTCCAATCCGAACTCAAAGATGGATTGGTGTTTTATTTGACAAATCCTAGAATCCAGGTTTTTGTGTCGTAAAAAAAAAAAAGAATCGGAAAATTTTTGTTTTTATTGAACGTGTTCATTCATTTTGACTACTTTAAGCGCATTTCTCAGAGTAATTTTGACTCCAACTCCACCCTCCCGGAGTTCATTCTCCGGGGAACCCCATTTAAATTATTTCGGTGTATTCTTTCCAATCCACTTTTTCTCTGATTTCATTGGAAATCATATAAAGACAATTCCTATTTGATATAGCTATTTGGGCCAGTATTTTACGATTAAGAAGTAACTGCCTCTTAGATAGATCATGTATAAATTTACTATAACTATAGGATACTCCCTTTTCTCGAATTACTGCGTTTATCCGAGTGATCCACAAACGACGAAAATTTCTCTTTTGCTTATCCCTATCCCGATGAGCCGAAACCAAAGCTCTTATTTTCTGTTGAGTAATAGTTCGAGTAAGTCTTGAATGAGACCCTCGAAAACTTGATGCAAATAAACGAATTTTTGTTCTACGTTTCCGAGCTATATATCCGCGTTTAACTCTAGTCATTGAATAAATAAAATTTTGACAAATAACTAAATTGATTTTTTTCTTTCAGTTATTATTTTTCCCGTCCTGGCCTCGCCTATTAATAACTAATAACCAAACGGATTTTTCCAATGTATAAAATAAAAATTCCAATGGCTTTGGCTACTATAACCTTCCCGACCACGATTTTTTGGTATTTTACTGCGAAATATGAAAGAAATAATAAAATTTCTTTTGCTAGGTGTCAAAAATCTAGTCAAAAAAAAGAATATAGAAATTAAATGAATAAAGAAATAGTGGGTTTCCTCGTTTCTATGGTTACTTCTTAAACGGTGAGGTCTTCTCTATACACCGGAGCCTTTGGCTTCATTTAATATTTCATCAATGTTCTTGGTAACTTGTATAGTTCACACTCTTTGGCTCTACCCATGAATTATCCAGTAATAGGTCTTTCACAAAGAGACCCACCTATACAGTAACGGTATTTAATTATGAAAGTTAGCTGAGTAGCTGACCCTCGTAGTCCGTTCTTGACCGGGCGAGAACTGTTTTTTTTTAATTTCAATAAGATTTTTCCGCTTAATGGATAATCAGTTGCTACCAATGGAGAATTGTTTCTCATCTTAAATTCAGGTGATTGGATTTGCACCAATGGAAACCATAAACTTTATATACAATAGAAGGATAGATTTGCTTGTTTTTAGATAGTGAGTGGAGTCCCTTCTTCCATTCTATCCTATTCACTGGTACTGATCATTCATACTGGAAGCGATTTTCTTGCCTTTTTTGTGTCAGCTCATGATCATGATCTAAACGAGTCGCACATACACCCTAGTACATGTTCCTCGACGCTGAGGACATCCCCGAAGGGCGGGGGATTTCGTGACATTTCGAATGGGCTGTCTTGTATTTCTAATAAGTTGTTTAATAGTTGGCATGTTGAGTCATATACATAATGGGCTGGTTTAGATTGATCCTAACCGGATTTTTTTATTTAATATTTATATAGTCAACTCGTAGATAAAATATCAAATCACGGATTTGCACAAAATTCATTTTTTTTCATTCAACTGCTACAAGATCAACAATTCCATAAGCTTGGGCTTCTGTTGCTGACATAAAAACATCTCTTTCCATGTCTTCAGATACAACCCATAAAGGTTTGCCCGTCCTTTGTACATAAACCTTTGTGAGGGTTTCGCGTAGTTTCAGCAGTTCTTCCGCTTCCAGGATAAATTCTCCCGTTTGGGCTTCATAAAAAGAAGCAGCAGGTTGATGGATCATTACCCTGATAATAGTTCTATCTAGTGTGATGAAAGAAACAGAAAAGAAAGATAAAGAATAATAGGAAAAAGGATAGAATTGAACAACCGTACGGGCATTATCTTTTATGCATTGCATACGGCTCTATAATCAAATTGACCCCTATTTTCCTGTTCAATAAAGATAAAAATAGAATCTATCAACCCCAGATGGGTAAATGATCAAAATGCCACCCTTCTTTTTTTGGAGAAGTTCAAAAATACTATGATGGCTCCGCTGCTTTCTATTTAAAAATGGATTCTTTTTTTTGTCTTTGATTCAGCAATCCCAAAGTTTCTTTTTGAGCCAACCAAAAAAGAAAAATTTGGTTTTTTTCGCACTCTTTTTTTATAACTTAAATATTGTTAAGAGCCCATCGGTGTGAAAATAAACAAGTTTGTGACGCTGAATTGGACTTCCGATAGATAAGAGAAAGTCGGAAATATCTTTTATCTCATACTACTCTCTCGATACATAATCAAATTTTTTTTCAAAAAAATTGCATATCGAATTCGAAGTGCCATGCTATTATTACTTAATATTCATATGGCGAAGGCATAGTTTTCTTTTTTCTCTCAAATAAAAAAACTTCATTGGCGCCAAGCGTGAGGGAATGCTAGACGTTTGGTAATTTCTCCTCCAACCAGAATAAAAGATCCCATTGACGCGGCCAATCCCATACATATTGTATGTACTTCTGGTCGTACAAATTGCATAGTATCATAAATGGCTACTCCGGGTATTACCCATCCGCCAGGGGAGTTTATAAACAAATAAAGATCTTTGGTCTCATCCTCGATACTGAGATATACCATAAGACCAATAAGTTGATTCGAGATCTCGCTATCAACCTCTTGGCCTAAAAAAAGTAATCTTTCTCGATAAAGTCGGTTGAGTAGGGTAAAATTGTTTCCCTTAGGAACCGTACATGCACCTTTTGATGCATACGGTTCAAAAAAATTGCGAAGAAAAGAATCAATGTATAGATTCCAGTCCGCTTTCTTTTATTTTTTGAGTTTTTCTAACTTTTTAATGAAAGGGTTTGTTTTTTCTTCGATTTTTCAATAAAGATGAATTTTTATTTCTTCTTTGATAATATAAAAAAGGGGTAAATAAACTTATCGAATTAACTTCTCATTGATGTATTCTTTCATCGAAATTCAATCCAAATCACGATGATATTTTCTTGTTCCTGAATGGGCCTCTTTCATCTTTTTAGGTTTCTGTTCTACTCCGGGTAAAGATCCGCCCGATTTTGATTTGCACATATAGGACAAACCTTCCCATCACCATTTCTTGTTGTTATGACTTTACAAATAATCATTTATGATACACGCAGTAATCATAGATATATTACCAATTGGGTTTTTCTAAACGGAGTCTGGATACTTCATTTTTTTGTCCAGCCAAAGCCAACCATAAATTAGTCTACTTGATATAATTCTATGAATTCCCCCAAATAATGCATTTAATTTCAGTTCATGCTCCAATTTTTGGATGATTCCATTTCTCTTTCTTGGGCGAAACAGAGGATATCTCGGTCGGGGGAGAGAACGGGGAAATCCCATATGACCCAATATATCTGACAAGTCGCACTATACGTCAACCCAAGATGCATCTTCCTCTCCAGGACTTCGGAAAGGTACTTTTGGAACACCAATAGGCATGGATTGAAAGAAAAAAGAATTAAATACTATATTTCACTTTGATGTGGAAACGTAACAATATGGTTTTATTGTCTTTATTTATAATATTGACTTTATCATATTTATTTTATCCATAGATTAGAAAAATTTAGAAAGAAAGACAAAATAAATAAAGGAAAATTTTTTCGAATAGATCTTTCTAATGATAAATGAAGGATGGACACATTTACTCATAGAAAATGGTATCAATCCACCATTGCATATTGGTACTTATCGAGTATAGAATAAATCTGCTTCTCTTTGTTCTTACGAACAGAATTCTTCCATTATTACGAATAGAATATAGAATCATAACCCTTGTTAGGAAATAATCTACTGAACAGGGGAAGTCTATAGGATACTCATAGTAGAACCTTTCCAATGCAATAAAGTTACGTAGTGTCTATTTTTCTTCGATAAAGGGGTATTTTCCATGGGTTTGCCTTGGTATCGTGTTCATACCGTTGTATTGAATGATCCCGGCCGGTTGCTTTCCGTTCATATAATGCATACAGCGCTGGTTGCTGGTTGGGCGGGCTCGATGGCTCTGTATGAATTAGCAGTTTTTGATCCTTCTGACCCTATTCTTGATCCAATGTGGAGACAAGGTATGTTCGTTATACCCTTCATGACTCGTTTAGGAATAACCAATTCATGGGGGGGTTGGAGTATCACAGGAGGAACTGTAACGAATCCGGGGATTTGGAGTTACGAAGGTGTAGCTGGGGCGCATATTGTGTTTTCTGGCTTATGCTTTTTGGCAGCTATCTGGCATTGGGTCTATTGGGATCTAGAAATATTTTCTGATGAACGTACAGGAAAACCCTCTTTGGATTTGCCCAAGATCTTTGGCATTCATTTATTTCTCTCCGGGGTGGCCTGCTTTGGTTTTGGTGCATTTCATGTAACAGGTTTGTACGGTCCTGGAATATGGGTGTCCGATCCTTATGGACTAACGGGAAGAGTACAGCCTGTAAATCCGTCGTGGGGCGTGGAAGGTTTTGATCCTTTTGTTCCGGGAGGAATAGCTTCTCATCATATTGCAGCAGGTACACTGGGCATATTAGCGGGTCTATTCCATCTTAGCGTTCGACCGCCACAACGTCTATACAAAGGATTACGTATGGGAAATATTGAAACCGTACTCTCCAGTAGTATCGCGGCTGTCTTTTTTGCCGCTTTTGTTGTTGCTGGAACTATGTGGTATGGTTCAGCAACTACTCCCATCGAATTGTTTGGTCCCACTCGTTATCAATGGGATCAGGGTTATTTCCAGCAAGAGATATATCGAAGAGTTAGCGCCGGGCTAGCCGAAAATAAAAGTTTATCAGAAGTCTGGTCTAAAATTCCTGAAAAATTAGCTTTTTATGATTATATCGGCAATAATCCGGCAAAAGGAGGATTATTCAGGGCGGGCTCAATGGATAACGGAGATG